TGAATCGAAAACTTAACATTGCTATCACAAGAATTGCAAAACCTTACGGGAACCCTAATATTCTTGCAGAATTTATAGCCGGACAATTAAAAAATAGAGTTTCATTTCGAAAAGCAATGAAAAAGGCTATTGAATTAACTGAACAAGCGGATACAAAAGGAATTCAAGTACAAATTGCAGGGCGTATCGACGGAAAAGAAATTGCCCGTGTCGAATGGATCAGAGAGGGCAGGGTTCCCCTACAAACCATTCGAGCTAAAATAAATTATTGTTCCTATACAGTTCGGACTATCTATGGGGTTTTGGGCATCAAAATTTGGATTTTTATAGACAAGGAAGAGGAATAAGAAAACTTTCATTGTTTTTTCCTTCTATCTATTGATAGAAGGAAAAAGGGAGAAACTCGTTCATTCTTTTTCCTACCAATCAAACTAATTCTTAATTCTATAGGGTTGAATAAAAATTCAATTGACCTTTTGATATAATTGCTATGCTTAGTGTGTGACTCGTTGGTTTTTTTTTAGGGTTAGGGTTACAAAAGACCGACCCGATAGTATGAAAACCAATTCATCACTTCATATTATCTGGATCTAAAGAACCAGTCAAGATATGTTAAATAAGTCATATCTTTGTAGCAACTGAAATAATTAAACTTTTTTAAAGCAAAATTACAGAAGAAAGGTGTGGATAAATGGAAGGATGAGAGAAAGAGAGAAAAAGAATATCAATGATATAGAATTCTAATATGGAAGGTCTGTGGGTTATCTCATAAAAGACAATGTAATAAAGCATCAATACTAATTGATTCATACATAATGAAATTTTCAAGGAATTTCTGATAGAAGAGAAGAAAAAACTCAAGAGCTTCGAGTCAATAAAGACTAAGAAGGTTGACTCAAGAATAAATTGGATTATGAGCTCCGTTGTAAAATTCTGACCTAATCATTTAGTACGAAGTGGTGGAAACGAAGGAACCTGTGAATGCAAAAGATTTTATTAAACAAATGAATCTTAATAATTCACTATTTAGGATGGCGAAATGAACCGGAAATTAATTCATCTATTCGGAAAAGTGACGAACAAGTGCTAGGACTGAAATAGAGATTGCAAGAGTCAATATTCGCCCGCGAAAACTTTCTTTTTTTGAATTGGTAAACTCGGATAAAGGACAAAAGACAATAAAGATTTATTAGGACGTTATAAAAAAATAAAATCTTTTCTAAAAATGTTCTAATAGCTATTCAAATTAATTGAAATTCCATTTTGAATCCTTTTATTCGCGAGGAGCTGGATGAGAAGAAACTCTCACGTCCAGCTCTGTAGTAGAGATGAAATTCCGAAACAACCATCAACTATAACCCCAAAAGAACTAAATTCCGTAAACAACATAGAGGAAGAATGAAGGGAATATCTTATCGAGGTAATCATATTTGTTTCGGTAAATATGCTCTTCAAGCACTTGAACCCGCTTGGATCACATCGAGACAAATCGAAGCAGGTCGCCGAGCAATGACACGAAATGCACGCCGTGGTGGAAAAATATGGGTCCGGCTCTTTCCAGATAAACCAGTTACAGTAAGACCTGCTGAAACACGTATGGGCTCAGGGAAAGGATCCCCTGAATATTGGGTAGCTGTTGTTAAACCGGGGCGAATACTATATGAAATGGGTGGAGTAACCGAAAATATAGCTAAAAGGGCTATTTTAATAGCAGCATCCAAAATGCCTATACGAACTCAATTTATTATTTCGGGATAAAAATATAGAACCGATAGAAATGAGTCTTGGGGATGAAACAAAATCGCAGGTTTCTTTTTTTAGACTTAGACAAACAATATTTCTTTTATTTTTTTTCATCCTTTGCATTGGAAGAATAGACTCAAAAATTTATATGATTCAACCTCAGACCTATTTAAATGTAGCGGATAACAGCGGGGCTCGAAAATTGATGTGTATTCGAATCATAGGAGCTAGTAATCGCCGATATGCTCATATTGGTGACGTTATTGTTGCTGTGATCAAAGAAGCAGTACCAAATATGCCCCTAGAAAAATCAGAAGTAGTCAGAGCTGTAATTGTTCGTACCTGTAAAGAACTTAAACGTGACAGCGGTATGATAATACGATATGATGACAATGCTGCAGTTGTAATTGATCAAGAAGGAAACCCAAAAGGAACTCGCATTTTTGGGGCAATCCCCCGCGAATTGAGACAATTAAATTTTACTAAAATAGTTTCATTAGCTCCCGAAGTATTATAGAAGTATTATAAAATAAAAAAAGATCTGATATTTTTGGGGTATTTGAAAAGAAATAGTTTAAGAACTAGATTAATTCGTAGCTTGTGTTTCGCGTATATACCTTAAAAATTTTATATTCATAAACCAATAAAAAAACATGTTAATTATATCCAATTTTGAGACACCAAAAGTTTGAGTTCATCATGGGTAGAGACACTATTGCTGAGATAATAACCTCTATACGAAATGCTGATATGGATAGAAAAAGAGTTGTTCGCATAGCATCTACTAATATTACCGAAAATATTGTTAAAATACTTTTCCGAGAAGGTTTTATCGAAAACGTCAGAAAACATCGAGAAAAAAACCAAAATTTTTTAGTTTTAACCCTGCGACATAGCAGGAATAGGAAAAGACCCTATAGGAATTTGTTAAATTTAAAACGGATCAGCCGACCCGGTCTACGAATTTATTCTAACTCTCAACGAATTCCTAGAATTTTAGGTGGGATAGGGATTGTAATTCTTTCTACTTCTCGGGGTATAATGACAGATCGGGAGGCTCGACTAGAAGGAATCGGCGGAGAAATATTATGTTATATATGGTAATCCATTTAATATCCAAATGAAATCCGAAACCTCTTCCTATTTGTAAAAAAAAAAAAGATAAGGGGGTGAGTTGTCTAATATCGTTTCTCCTCCATTAGTTGATACCTCAAGGGGGCTTTACCTGGAATGAAAGAACAAAAATGGATTCATGAAGGTTTAATTACTGAATCGCTTCCCAATGGCATGTTCCGGGTTCGTTTAGATAATGAGGATCTGATTCTAGGTTATGTTTCGGGAAAGATCCGGCGTAGTTTTATACGGATACTTCCCGGAGATAAAGTCAAAATTGAAGTAAGTCGTTATGATTCAACCAGAGGACGTATAATTTATCGACTCCGAAACAAAGATTTGAAGGATTAGGTGATTTTTATTCAATACGATTCAAGATAAAAAATTCCAAGAAACCTATTTTCTATCGAGAAGTAGATTCAGAATTAAGATAAGGAATGACAAATATGAAAATAAGAGCTTCCGTTCGTAAAATTTGTGAAAAATGTCGACTAATCCGTAGACGGGGTCGCATTAGAGTAATTTGTGCCAATCCGAGACATAAACAAAGACAAGGATAAAGGGATAATCAGACTCACTAAAGGGCTCAGCGTACAAATACAAATAAAGAATCTGTTTTGACATGAAATGGATATATCCATATATTTCTGACTCATATTTATGAGATGATACAATATGGCAAAAGGTATACCGAGAACTGGTTTACGTAGAAATGTACGTATTGGTGCACGTAAAAGTGCACGTAAAATACCAAAGGGAGTTATTCATGTTCAAGCAAGTTTCAATAATACCATTGTTACAGTTACAGATGTACGAGGTCGGGTGGTTTCCTGGTCCTCGGCCGGTACTTGTGGATTCAAGGGTACAAGAAGAGGGACACCCTTTGCCGCTCAAACTGCAGCATCAGTTGCTATTCGTACAGTAGTGGATCAAGGTATGCAACGAGCAGAAGTCATGATAAAAGGTCCCGGTCTCGGAAGAGACGCCGCATTACGAGCTATTCGTAGAAGTGGTATACTATTAACTTTTGTACGGGATGTAACTCCTATGCCACATAATGGCTGTAGACCTCCGAAAAAAAGACGTGTATAGAAATAAACAGTGAAGAAATTTCAAGAGAAACAAGAGAAATAAATAATTCAATCAAAAAAAATATTATTACTATGGTTCGAGAGAAAGTAACAGTATCTACTCGGACACTACAGTGGAAGTGTGTTGAATCAAGAACAGACAGTAAACGCCTTTATTATGGTCGATTTATTCTGTCTCCACTTATGAAAGGACAAGCCGACACAATAGGCATTGCGATGCGAAGAGCTTTGCTTGGAGAAATAGAAGGAACATGTATCACACGTGTAAAATCTGAGAACGTCTCCCACGAATATTCTACTATAACGGGTATTCAAGAATCGGCCCACGAAATTATAATGAATTTGAAAGAAATTGTATTGAGAAGTAATCTATATGGAACTTGTGACGCGTCTATTTGTGTTAGAGGTCCTGGATATGTAACTGCTCGAGATATCATCTTACCACCTTATGTAGAAATTGTCGACAATACACAACATATAGCTAGCTTGACAGAACCAATAAATTTACGTATTGGATTAGAAATTGAAAGAAATCGCGGATATCTTATAAAGATGCCACATAACTTTCAAGATGGAAGTTATCCTGTAGATGCTGTATTCATGCCTGTTCGAAACGTGAATCATAGTATTCATTCCTATGGAAATGGGAATGAAAAACAAGAGATACTCTTTCTCGAAATATGGACAAATGGCAGTTTAACTCCGAAAGAAGCACTTCATGAAGCCTCCCGGAATTTGATTGATTTATTTATTCCCTTTTTATATAAGGAAGAAGAAAACTTACTTTTAGAGGACAATCAACATATGGTTCCTTTATCCCCCTTTACTTTTCACAATAAATTAGATAAAGTCGGAAAAAACAAAATAGCATTGAAATCTATTTTTATTGATCAATTCGAATTGTCTCCCAGAGTTTATAATTGCCTCATAAGGTCCAATATATATACATTATTGGACCTTATGAATAAGAGTCAAGAAGATCTTATGAAAATTGAGCATTTTCGCCTAGAAGATGTAAAACAGATATTGGGCATTCTAGAAAAAAATTTCGCA